GGGGCCTTTTTTTTTGGGAAATAAAATAGGAATTTCTAATTAGTGAGTGTATGTATAAATATTATAAAACTTTTATAATAAAAAATGATTAGAAATTCTTATTGATATTAAATAAATTGTAGTTAAAGGTATTTTATATATATATATTTGTATAAATAAACTTATTATGTGTTCTAAAGAGGGTATATAATCATATATAGATAAAAATCGTCTTTGTTATAACCAATTGGACCTCAGGATATGTAGATCTCTAGGTGCTGTGCTAGAGGGATGTTTAGAGTGAATTACATACACGGCGCAATAGAGTCAGAGAAGATAATAATGGGAGTCTTCGGGATATAGTTAATAGACTTATGTAAATTTAATTATGATTATTATATATATATATATTTAATGAAAAAGTGTTTTCATCTGTTGTAGTTCTTATGGTGTATGTGAGCACATGAGATTTTCAATCTTTTGGGGCACTAAATGTATTATGATAGTGTTAAGAATATATGTATTAATTTTATTAGTATAAGTAAGTATGATTGTTTTCCAAACAAATGGTTTAAATTATTTAAATAAAATATACATTGTGGTGTATGAGCACGTAAATTTTTGGATTTTAAGGTGAAGGTTCAATTCCTTTTTTTGTATAAGAGGATTTTAAGTTAAAAAAACTGAAGATTTTCAAAGTCTTTAATAAATAATATATGTTTAAATCTTGTGTGAGGTGGTCGATTTAAGTCGGTAGATTGTAAATCTATGAATAAGTGTTAAGCTTTCTCATGGTCTTATAGTTTAATATTAAAAATGTTAAGTTGCAAACTTAGAGAAATTACCTTGTAAGGTGTTGAGACTTAGTAAAGTAAGCTAATATAAAGCTGTTGGGTTCATACCCCGAAAATAAATATTTAAGTATTTCTTTACTAGGATAATTTGGTTTTGGTTATTATATAAGCTATTACTAAATTTATATATGTTAGGTTTAGATAGTAGATCGTTTTGTTTAGATTATATTATTATTTAATAATTTGTTTAATACTCATTAAATAATATTAGTATATTATTAATATTTTATTAAGATAATGTAAATAAGCTACGCAGTATTTATAATTATACAATGGATGAAAATTTGATATAGTTAATGTAGTTTAAAGATGGATAAATTGGTGCCAGCATCTGCGGTTATACTAATGTCTTTAGTTTATATATTATAGTATAAAATAAAGTAATATTGGTATAAATTAGAGTAAATGAGTATAATAATTGTAAGTAAAATTTAATTATTATTATTTAATTAAATTACTCTATATATAATTCTTTGAAAATAAGAGCAGAAAACTAGGATTAGAGACCCTATTATTCTTTATTTTAAAAATTTGTTACTTAAGTAGTATGAATGTAAATAATGTAAAGTACGTTTATGTTTGAAATTTAAAAGGCTTGGCGGTGTTATATATCCTTCCAGGGGAGCTTGCTTAATAATTTGATAATCCTCAATTTATACTTACTTTTTTTTGAATAATATCAGTTTGTATATTGCTGTCGTCAGTTTATTTTGTAAAAATTTTGGAAAAAACTTAATAATGTGAGGTTACAATGTCAAGTCAAAATGCAGCTAATAGAAAAGATATTGAAAGTGAGCTACGATTTATAATTTTTTATCTGATTAAATTATGTAACTAATTTATGAGGTTGGACTTGGTAGTAATAAACATATATATAAATAGTGAGTTTTTGTGAATTAGGTTTTATAATGCGTACATATCGCCCGTCGCTCTTGTTGGAAAATAAGATAAGTCGTAACATAGTAGAGGTAGTGGAAGCTGTTTCTGGAATGTAGATCAAAACTTAACATAAAAAATGTGTTTCACTTACATTGAAAAAATAATTAATTATATAATTAGTTTTGAAGTTTATAATGAGTAGAAGAATGTAGAAATGTTAATTAATTTAAATTATTTATTGATGTAGTATTAGTAGTATAGAAATGTTGTTGTATAGAGTACTGTAAAGGAAAATATTGATATTAATTTATTATATAGTAGAAATATATTTTTGTACCTTTTGTATAATGGGTTGATGATAGGTTTGTTTTTATAAAATGATCTCGAAATAGAAGGATTTACTTAGTAAGATATATGTTAACGTTGTATAGTTATATATTGATTATTAAGTGGTAATGAAATGTTTATCGTTTTCTATGATAGCTAGTTTATTGGTGTAAAATATTAAGTATTGTAATGTTAAATAAATATGTGTTGTATTATAAATAGTGTTAGTTTATTGTACGGGGGAAAAGCTTCGTATAAAATGTGATAAAATTTTATATATATTGTAAACAATTTGAGTAGAATTAATAATGTTTTTCTTTAAAAGTAGTGTTAAATATTATATGTAGTTAAAATTTAGGTTGGGATAATTAATAAATGTTTTTTAATTATAAAAAATAATTATAATGTTAATATGAGTATTAAAGTGAAATTATTATTATATTATAATTGTTATAAATGTAAATGGTTATATATTATTAATATAAGTAAGTAAGTAAAGTAAAGGAATTCGGCAAATAATAATCTCGCCTGTTTATCAAAAACATGTCTCTTTGTTAATTATAAATATGGAGTTGGGCCTGCTCAGTGAATTTAAATTTCAACAGCTGCAGTATTTTAACTGTACTAAGGTAGCATAATAATTTGCCTTATAATTTGAGGCTGGAATGAATGGTTTGACGAAGGTTAATCTGTCTCTATTTTATTTTTTAGAATTTAATTTTTATAGTGAAAAAGCTTGAATTTTTTAAAGGGACGAGAAGACCCTATTGAGCTTATAATTTTATTATTACTATTATTAATTGTGATTAGTAATATATAAATTTTAGTTGGGGTGATTAAGGAATAAATGTTAATAGTAACTTCCTTAAAGTAAATATTGTTAGGTTAAGTAACCAATATGTTATTGCTTATATTATAGTTACCATAGGGATAACAGCGTAATTTGTTTAGAGAGTTCTTATTGAAAAATGAGATTGCGACCTCGATGTTGGATTAAAGTTACCTTAAGGTGTAGAAGCTTTAATTAGGTAAATCTGTTCGATTTTTAAAACTTTACATGATCTGAGTTCAGACCGGCGTGAGCCAGGTTGGTTTTTATCTTTTAAAAATGTTATTGTTTCTTTTAGTACGAGAGGACCAAAGAAGCTGATAGTTATTATTATATACAAAGTTGGCAGAAAAATGTGGATAATTTAGGTTTATTTTATAAGAATTAGAATAATCTTACTTTGTATATTAGAATAATTGAGATGGCAGAGTTAGTGCATAGGGTTTAAGCTCCTATTAGGGAATAAATTAATATATTCCTCTTAATAATGTTGGTGGAATTATTATCTGGGGCTGTTTCATTTATTTGTGCACTTTTGGCAGTGGCTTTTTTTACTTTATTAGAACGAAAAGGATTAGGTTATTTTCAAATACGGAAGGGTCCTAATAAAGTTGGGTTGATAGGTTTACCTCAACCTTTGGCTGATGCAATTAAGTTGTTTAGTAAAGAGTTAATTAAACCTACTTTAGTTAATATTTTTCCTTTTTTAATTTGTCCTTTTATAAGGTTATTTTTAAGGTTGGTTTTGTGAATTTTATATAATAATTATTTTGTTTGTATAATAGGAGGGTTAAGAATATTAATATTTTTATGTGTGTCTAGTTTGGGTGTGTATAGAGTTATAGGGGCTGGTTGATTTTCTAATTCTAAATATGCTTTATTAGGGTCAGTTCGGGCTGTTGCTCAGAGTATTTCATATGAAGTTAGAATATCTTTGATTTTATTGAGTTGTTTACTTTTGGTTGGTAGTATAAGATTAAGGTTGGTTATGAAATATCAAATTTTTATTTGAATTTTTTATGTAAACTTTATTATAATATTTATATGATTTGTGTCTTGTGTGGCTGAGACTCATCGTGCTCCATTTGATTTTGCGGAAGGGGAGTCTGAGTTGGTTTCTGGTTTTAATGTTGAGTATGGAGGTATTGGTTTTGCTATTTTATTTATAGCTGAATATAGTAATATTTTATTTATAAGGGTTTTGGTTATTAGTTTATTTTTTGGGGGTATTATCTTTAGTGTATTTGGGTTATTATTATGTGTATTTGTGGGTGTAATTGCTTGATTATTTATTTGGATTCGTGCTAGTTATCCTCGTTATCGTTATGATTTATTAATATATTTAATTTGAAAAAGGTATTTGCCTAGGGTATTGAATATTTTAATTTTTTTAGTTGGGGTTATTTATTTAATAAATTATTACAGAAGATAATTTAAATAAAATGTTAACATTGGAAGTTAGTAATTAAGTTTCGTACTTATCTTTTGAAATGAGTTTATTATTTATAGTTTCTGTTGGGTTTTCGTTTAGTAGTGTATGTATAATAGTAATTCAGCCTTTAAGACTAGGGTTTATCCTTATATTATTAGCTGTGTGTACTAGGGGATTGGTAGGTTTTATTTTTTTTTCATGGTATGGTTATTTGATTTTTTTGGTGTATATCGGTGGTTTACTAGTAATATTTATATACATTATTAGATTAATCCCTAATTTGATTTTTTTATCTAGAAAAGTATTAATATATATACTTATTATTTTTTTAGGTTTTGGGGCACTAAATGTTTTTATAACTAAAGAGTTGATTAGTGTAGAAAGTAAGGGGTTAATATTATTTGATTATAGTTTTATAAGTATAAGTGGAGGTAGTTTATTTATAATGTATGATAATTTTTTGTGTTATTTGTTGTTAGGAATAATTTTATTATTTGTGTTAATTAGTGTTGTAAAAATTTGTTATTATTGTGAGGGACCTCTTCGAGTATTTAAATTTAAATAAATATGCTTAGTTCTTTACGTAAAAATCATCCAATTTTAAAAATTATAAATAATGCTGTTGTAGATTTACCAACACCTCTTAATTTATCTGTATGGTGAAATTTTGGATCTTTGTTGGGTTTGTGTTTAGTAATTCAAATTGTTAGTGGTTTATTTTTGGCAATACATTATACTTCTTGTGTTGAAATAGCTTTTGATTCTGTTGTACATATTATACGGGATGTAAATTATGGCTGGGTTTTACGTTATATTCATGCTAATGGGGCTTCTTTTTTTTTTATTTGTTTATATTTTCATGTTGCTCGTGGAATTTATTATGGTTCGTATATAATAATTGAAACTTGAAATATCGGTGTAGTGTTACTGTTTTTGGTAATAGGAACAGCTTTTGTTGGTTATGTATTACCTTGGGGTCAAATATCTTTTTGAGGGGCTACTGTTATTACTAATTTAGTTTCAGCTATCCCATATATTGGAGAGATAGTTGTATATTGGATTTGAGGAGGGTTTTCGGTTGATAATGCTACTCTTAGACGGTTTTTTTGTTTTCATTTTTTTTTACCTTTCGTTTTGATTGGTATGATTGGAATTCATCTATTATTTTTACACCAATCAGGAAGTAATAATCCTTTAGGTATTAATAGAAATTTAGATAAAATTCCTTTTCATCAATATCATAGTTATAAGGATTTATGTGGATTTTTTATTTTGTTATTATTATTAGTTGAGGTTAGTTTATTGTTTCCTAATGTTTTAGGGGATTCTGAAAATTTTATCCCAGCCAACCCTTTAGTTACTCCTTTACATATTAAACCTGAGTGATATTTTTTGTTTGCTTATGCTATTTTACGTTCTATTCCTAGAAAACTTGGAGGTGTTATTAGATTAATTATGTCAATTTGTATTTTGTTTTTTTTACCTTTCCTTCGAGTGGTTGGTTGTCGTGGGTGTAGCTATAATGTTTTTATACAAATTAGTTTTTGGTTAATGGTTGGTTGTTTTTTTTTATTGACTTGGATTGGTGGCTGTCCTGTTGAATATCCTTATGAATTTATTGGGCGGGTATTAAGTGTGTTTTGGTTTAGTATTTTTTTGATTGTTCCTTTTATTGATTTGTTATGATTTTATATTTTAGAATATTAGGTTTTACTGGGATTGAAAGTTTTGAAAACTTTACTAGAAGTGTTCGATTCACTTAAAAACTTAGTTATAAAGATTACATATCTAATTTTGGTTTACAAAACCAAGGTTTTTATTAAACTATTATAACAAAGGTATGATTATGAATAGAGAATTTTGATTAGGAATTTTTATTTATTTATGTGGATTTTTTGTTTTATTATTCCAATGAAAACATATTTTAAATATTTTGTTGAGTTTTGAAATTTTAATGTTAGGTGTTGTTTTTTCTTTTTTATTAACATGGGGGTTGTTTAGAAGGGATTATAGTCTTATAATAGTGATTGTTGTTTTTGGGGTATGTGAGGCCAGTTTAGGGTTATCTCTTTTAGTAAGATTAATTCGTGTTCATGGTAATGATTACGTTAATTCGTTAAATTTGTATAAATTTTAGGTATATTTTTTAGAATAATTGGATTGTTATTATTAAATAGTTTTATGATTTGAGAGGTTCGTTTTTGAGTTATGATGTTAATATCATTTTTTTGTTTGAAGTATTTAAATGTGGAGGTTTGGGGCAATATATGTTTGGAATACCTATATTGTGATAGGATAAGTGGAATTTTGGTTATTTTGACTTTATGGATTAGTGGGTTAATATTGTTAGCGAGTAATTATTCTATTAAATATATAAATAATAAGAGTTTGGTTTTTTCTTTTGTTGTTTTAATTTTATGTGTAGTAGTAATTTTATATTTTTTATGTATTCATACTATATATTTTTATATTTTTTTTGAAATTTCGTTGGTACCAACTTTAATATTAATTATTGGTTGAGGGTATCAACCAGAGCGTTTACAAGCGGGAATATATATAATATTATACACTATTACTGCTTCTTTGCCTTTATTAATTAGATTAATTGTGTTAGGGGATTTATATTCTTCTTTTAACATAATTTTGATTTATTATTTAAATTGTTTTACTATTTTATATGATGTAAATATTTTGTGGTTTTTAGGTATAATAGGAGCTTTTTTAGTAAAATTACCTATATTTTCTGTACATTTGTGGTTGCCTAAAGCTCATGTGGAGGCTCCCATTGCAGGGTCTATAATTTTGGCAGGGGTGTTATTGAAATTAGGAGGGTATGGTATTTTGCGGGTATTAAGTGTGTTTTTTTTAAATGAGCTGATGTTTAGAAAGATTTTTATAATTGTTTGTTTATGAGGTGGTTTTATTACTGCTATTATTTGTGTGGGTCAGAGAGATGTTAAATCTTTAATTGCTTATTCTTCTGTAGGACATATGGGTTTAATATTAGCTGGAGTGTTATGTAAATTTATATGAGGTTGAGAAGGGGCAATGTTAATAATAGTTTCACATGGGTTTTGTTCTTCTGGGTTATTTTGTTTAGCTAATTTAATGTATGAAAAATTTAAGAGACGTAGTTTATTTTTGTGTGGGGGTATGGTTAATACTAATTCTATTATATGTTTATGGTGGTTTTTATTTTGTGTTGCTAATATAGGAGCCCCCCCCTTTGTAAATTTAGTTAGTGAGATTATATTGTTTTGCTCTCTATATATATATAGAGTAAAATACATTGTTATTATTTTATTAATAGTATTTATAGGAGGTTTGTATAATTTGATTATGTTTATTAATATTCAACATGGGGGTGTTATAAGTTTTATAAATAGAAGGTTTATTAATGTTTGTAGAGAGTATTTATTATTATTTCTTCATTTTTACCCTATATTGTTTTTTATTTTAAATGTGGGGGTTTTAAATAAAATTTATTTATTTTAGTAAAGTTAGTTTAAAATAAAATAACAGATTGTGGGTTTGTAGATAAAATAATAAGTTTACTTTATTATGTTTAGATTAATTGGTGCTGAGTTATGCTTTTCTTTAATATTATTTAGTTGGTTTTTTTTTATATGTTGCGTGTTGTTTTATTTATGTGTAAATAATATTTGTTTATTATTTAGATGAGAAATTATAAATTGTATAAGTGGAAGAGTGGAATTTGATTTGGTGGTTGATTGGATAAGTTGTAGTTTTAGTGGGTTGGTTTGTTTTATTTCTGGTTGTGTAATAGTATTTAGTATGTCTTATATAAAAGGAGATCTTAATTTATTTCGATTTAGTTTGATAGTTATATTATTTGTTTTATCTATAAATTTTTTAGTTTTTATTCCTAGGTTGGTTTCTTTATTGTTAGGTTGAGATGGGTTAGGTTTGGTTTCTTTTTGTCTTGTAATTTATTATCAAAATAGGAAGTCGTTAGCTGCAGGGATATTAACGGTTTTAATAAATCGTGTTGGGGATTGTTTTGTTTTGGGAGCAATTTCTATAACAATTGTGTTGGGACATTGGAATATATTATGTTTATGGGATTTTTATGGGTTTGTTTATGTAAATTTGTTTATTATGATTGCTGGTATGACTAAAAGTGCTCAGATTCCTTTTAGAAGGTGATTACCAGCTGCAATAGCTGCTCCTACACCAGTTTCTGCATTAGTACATTCTTCTACTTTAGTAACCGCAGGTGTTTTTTTATTTATTCGTTTTTATAGTTATTTAAGAAGTTATTATTGATTTAGTACTTTTATATTATATATTTCTATTATAACTACTATTATATCTGGGGTTTGTGCTTTGTATGAATATGACATAAAAAAAATTATTGCTTTATCTACTTTAAGGCAGTTAGGTGTTATAATAATATCATTAGGAGTTGGTATACCTATATTGGCTTTATTTCATTTATACACTCATGCTATATTTAAAGCTTTATTATTTATATGTGGTGGTAATATTATTCATTGTTTTAATGGAAAACAAGATATACGTCAAATTAGTAATGTGTCAAAATTGTTACCTATCACTTCTATATTTTTAAATATCTCAAATATGGCTTTGTGTGGATTACCTTTTTTAGCTGGGTTTTATTCTAAGGATTTAATTATTGAGGGGTTGGCAGTTGGTAATATAAATTTAATTATTTTTATATTAGGAGCTTTAGGGATTTGTTTAACGGTTTTGTATTCTTTACGTTTTTCTTTTTATATTATATGGAATAATGATAGTTCTAGCACATATATTAATATAAATGATAATGATATAAAAATGATTTTTTCAATATCAATATTAGTTTTGGGAGCTTTATGGGGCGGATTTATTTTTCAAAAATTAATTTATTTATTTAGTGTTGAATTCTTTTTACCTAGGGTTATAAAGTTTATTGTACCTTTTTTAATTATTATAAGTTTAGTTTTTTCTTTTGGGGTTTGAGATAAAGGGTTATTAAAAGTTAAATTTAATATTGTAAATTACGTGAATAGAAATATGTGATTTTTGTCTGATTTTATTTGTTTTCCTATAGTAAATGGGTTTAAATTTATTACTAATAGAAGGTTAAAAGTTATTGATAGAGGGTGGTTTGAGATTATGGGTGCCCAGGGTGTTTTTTATTTTAATAAAATAATTTTTTTGTTATTGGAGCATTGGTTAGTATTATTATTTAATTGTTATATAATTGTTTTTATTATTATAGTTTTTATTGTGTAGTTTAAATAGCTTAATTAGAGCATGACGTTGAAGGTGTCAGGGTGATAGTTTATCTTTAAATGTTTAATAATGTGGTATATTATAAGTTTATATCTATTGATGGTCATCTGTGTATAGTGTAATTAATAATGAGAAAATATATCCTTGGATAATTCTAATACCAATTTCGAAAATGAAATATCCAATTTGGATGATTATAATTAGTAATGAGATTGTGTACCTATGAGATAGTATTGAGATTGTTAGGTAATTTCCAATTAATACTAAAATAATATGACCTGCACTAATGTTGGCGGCTAGTCGGATAGATAAAGTAATGGGTCGTACTATAATTCTTAGAGTTTCGATAATAGGAAGGAATAATATTAAAAAAGTAGGAGTTCCTAAAGGTAGTATAAAGGCTAATCTTGAGTAAGGATTATTAAAGTAAGATGAAATAATTAAAGATAATCATAAGGGTAAAGCTAATCTAAAGGTTATAGCTAAATGTCTAGTTGTTCTAAATACATAAGGTATTAACCCTAATATATTGAAATTGATAATAGTAATAAATAAAGAAGAAATAATTAAACTAAATCCACCAAGGTTTATTCTATAACTGCGTGTGGTTTGAATATTAATAGCTTGTTTGGGTAAATTTATAATGTTTAATATATTTGATGATTTAATTCAGTATGATGAATTAATAAAAAATAATGATCATAGTGATAAAAGTCAAGTTATAAAATGGGCTGAAAATAATGTTGAATTATGGTCGTCAAATGAGGAAAAAATGTCTACTATCATACTATCATTTATAATTAATATTTATGTTGACTTTAGGAGTTTTATTGATAAGATATATATTGGTAGTATTTCATCATATAATGGATGTGTTAATAAATATAATGGATCAAAATATTAAAAATAAAAATAATCAGTTGATTGGGGATAATTGTGGCATGTGAAAAGTACTATTAAATATAGTAATTTAAAATTGACAATTTTATGTTATAATTAACTAACTTTTCTATTCATTTATTAGGTTTAACCATTTAATAAAATATTTTATATTTACAATTTCTAGTGTGATGGGTATAAAAGAGTGGTTAGCTCCACAGATTTCTGAACATTGGCCATAATAAAGACCTGGGCGATTAGGGTATATTATTAATTGATTTAATCGCCCAGGGACTGCGTCTACTTTAATTCCTATAGAAGGAACTGTCCATGAATGAATTACATCTGTTGAGGATACAATAATTCGTGTATTGGTTTTTATAGGTAAGATTAAATGGTGATCAGTTTCTAATAATCGAAAGTCACCAATATTTAATTCATTAGTAGGGGTTATATAAGAGTCAAATTCAATATTTAAGAAGTCTGAGTATTCATAGCTTCAGTATCATTGATGGCCTATTGCTTTAATTGTGATTAAAGGGTTATTTGTTTCATCTAATAAATAAAGTAGTCGTAATGAAGGTAGAGCTAGGAATAACAAAATTAATGCTGGGGCAATTGTCCAAATAGTTTCAATTTTTTGACTTTCGGTAATATTAAGACATGAGAATTTATTTCTTATAAGAATTGTTGATATATATATAACTATAGTGATTACTATAGTAATTGCAAATATAGTATGATCATGGAAAAAAATAATTTGTTCCATTAAAGGTGAGCAAGCATCTTGAAATCCTAATTGTCCTCAATAGGTCATATTAAATATAAAGAGCTCCTGTTTCAGGAAGGTTATGGAAATCAATAGGTAAACGATTATCTCATTCTAAGGAGGTTGTTAAATGGTTTGATCAAATAATTGTTCGTTGAGAAATTAGACTTTCTCATACAATAAAAATAAAAAATAAAACGCCGGTCAATGACACTATAGAGCCTATTGATGAGACTATATTTCATTTAGTGTAACAATCAGGGTAGTCTGAGTATCGTCGGGGTATCCCAGCCAACCCTAAAAAGTGTTGTGGAAAGAAGGTTAAGTTTACTCCTAGGAACATAATTATAAAATGAGCTTTGGCTCATTGTTGATTTAATGTTAGGCCAGTTACTAAAGGGTATCAATGGTTAAATCCACCAAATAATGCGAATACTGCTCCTATAGATAGAACATAATGGAAATGTGCTACGACATAATATGTATCGTGTAGTATAATATCTAAAGAGGAATTAGATAAGATAATTCCAGTTAGTCCTCCTACTGTAAATAAAAAAATAAAACCTATTGCTCAGAGTGTGGGTGTGTTATATTTAATAGGGGACCCATAAATTGTAGCCAATCAACTAAAAATTTTAATTCCTGTAGGGATTGCAATAATTATAGTTGCTGATGTAAAATAAGCACGGGTGTCGACATCTATACCTACGGTAAATATATGATGTGCTCATACAATAAATCCTAATAAACCAATAGATAATATTGCGTAAATTATACCTAGTGCCCCAAAAGTTTCTTTTTTATATGAATGATGTGATACAATGTGAGAAATAATACCAAAAGCTGGAAGAATTAAAATATAAACTTCTGGGTGACCGAAGAATCAAAATAAATGTTGGTATAAAATAGGATCCCCTCCCCCCCTTGGGTCAAAAAAGGTGGTATTAAAATTTCGGTCTGTTAATAGTATAGTAATTGCTCCTGCTAAAACTGGAAGTGATAGAAGTAATAAAATAGCAGTAATAAATACTGATCAAACAAAAAGTGGTACTCGTTCTATTTGTAGCCCTCCTCAGCGTATATTTAAAGTTGTAGTGATGAAGTTAATTGCTCCTAAAATAGAAGATACCCCTGCTAAGTGAAGGGAGAAAATGGCTAAATCAACTGAGGGACCTGCGTGGGAAATATTTCTAGATAAGGGTGGGTATACTGTTCAACCTGTTCCAGCCCCTCTTTCAACAGCTGCAGATATTAGTAGTAAAGTAAGAGAAGGAGGTAGTAGTCAAAATCTTATATTATTTATTCGTGGGAAGGCTATATCTGGGGCTCCTAGTATTAAAGGTACTAATCAGTTTCCAAACCCCCCAATTATAATAGGTATAACCAAAAAAAAAATTATAATAAATCCGTGGGCGGTAACTACTACATTATATAATTGATCATCATTTAATAGTGATCCTGGTTGTCCTAACTCAGTTCGGATTATTAAGCTTAAGGAAGTACCTAGTAATCCTGCTCAAATTCCAAAAATGAAGTATAATGTTCCAATATCTTTATGGTTTGTAGAAAAAAATCATCGCATATTTAATAAAAATAATAATTAAAGGATAAATAATAAATCTGCTAAGTAAATTTAATGAAATAATAGGGTTATACATTTTATTATATTTTTTGTTTTCATATATTATGTAAGATTTAATTATTAGTATTAAGGATATATTTAAATAAAAATATAAACTAATTATAGTCCCAATAAATAGGGCTAATCTAATTATTATTATTTTTATTTTTATTAATGAAATAAGAATAATTAATTTTGATATAAATCCTAAAAGAGGTGGTAAACCTCCTAAAGATAAAATTAATGAAATAATAATAATATTATTTATTTTGTTTTTTTGTGTTAGTATAAATAAATGGTTTCCTAAAGATGATCTTAATACTCTTATTAAAGGAATTGAAATTATAACATAATTTATAAAATAAATTATAGTTATTGATCTATTGATTAAAATTATTGATAGTATTCATCCTAAATGGGAAATAGAAGAGTATGTAATAATTAGTTGAAGATTGGTTTGGTTTAAAGCTATAATTCTTGCTGTTATGGAGGATAAGATTGAAATTAGTAAGATAGTGGAAAGATTTGAATTTATTAATCTTAATATAAATAAAGGTGCAATTTTTTGTCATGTAAGGGTAAGGAATAAAATGCTTCATGATATTTGCTTAGTAATTCTAGGTAATCAAAAATGTATAGGAGCCCCCCCCAATTTTAGTACTAAAGATAATATGATTATAAATGTAATTATATTATTATTAAATATAGAATATCAAGATAAAGTGAAGGTATATATAATTACAGATGAAATAATAAGAATTCTAGATCTTAATCTTTGGATAATAAAGTATTTTATAGAAGCTTCGGCTTCTAACGTTTTCCCTTTAATATTTATTAAAGGTAAAATTCCTATTAAATTAAGTTCTAGTCCTATTCATATAGTTAATCAATGAGAGGATGATAATGAAAATAATGTACCTATAATTATAATTAGGATAAATATAAAATTGGATGGGAAAAATTTATTATTCATAAAAGGTAGAACAATTTGAGTTGCTCAAAATAAAGTTAGCAGCTTTATTTTATCCTATTACCTTTATTTTATTCAATTTAAAGATCCTTGATTTCATTCATGAAACAAACCTATAAGAAGAATTATTAAAAATATTATAGATCCTGTAAGTGGTCAATGGGTGTTAGAATTTATAATATTTATTGTTAAAGGTATTAATAAAATAATTTCTACATCGAAGATTAAAAAAATTACAGCTAATAAAAAAAACCGTATAGAGAATGGAGTACGAGTATGAGTGGAGGGGTCAAATCCACACTCAAAAGGTGAATTTTTTTCTCGATCTATATAAGAGCGTTTATTAATAATTAAACCTAAAAACAATAAAATAAAATTAACAAAGACCAAAATAAATAAATAAATAAGAATAGTTATCATAAACACAGAAGGATAAACCTTATAATTTATAACATCAATATAATCCGTTCATTCCGGCGCGGTGTTGCCAGTGAAGTAATAAATTACAATCTTTTAATTAACAGTTAAATGCCTCTAGTTTGGCTTTTCACTGAACAAGGATGTAGTAACATCTAAGTATAAGTCGAAATTATATATAATATATCATTTCTTGTTATGGTACTAAAGATGGATATCTTTCTTTATGATTGCAAATCATACCTTCTAAAATAAAGTATAGTATCATTAAGGATTAAAATATAATCATTATCTAGATTAAAAGTCTAGTGCTTAGTATTCGGCCACTTAATAAATTATAGTGTTAAGATCCTCATCAGTAGATACATGTGTATAAAATTAATCAAACGACATCAACAAAATGTCAGTACCAAGCTGCAGCTTCAAAACCAAAGTGATGGTTTGTTGAAAAATGATGGTGTATAATTCGTAGTAGGCAAGTTAATAAAAATATAGATCCAATTATAACATGTAAACCATGAAATCCGGTAGCTACAAAAAAAGTTGAACCATAAATGCTATCTGAGATTGAGAATGAAGCTTCTAAATATTCTTGAGCTTGTAATAATGTGAAATATATTCCTAAAAGGACTGTTAGAATTATAGATTGAATAGACTCTTTATTATTTCCTAATATTAAGGAATGATGAGCTCATGTTACGGTTACTCCTGATGCTAGTAGGATGGCGGTATTTAATAAAGGTACTTGGAATGGATTTAATGGATAAATATAAATTGGTGGTCAGCAAGCTCCGATTTCTGTATTTGGGGCAAGTCTCCTATGAAAGTAGGCTCAAAAAAAGGCGAAGAAAAAACAAATTTCAGAGGTAATAAATAAAATTATTCCTATTCGTATACCTGATGATACTTTTAAGGTGTGATGACCTTGAAAGGTTCTTTCTCGGATAATATCTCGTCATCATTGGAATATGGTTATGATAATTAAAAATAATCCAAATAGTAATGTGGTTGTTTCGTGATTGTGAAATCAAAAGGTTAGGCCTACGGTTAAGAATATTGCTCCTAAAGATCCTGTAAGTGGTCAAGGGCTAAATTCTACTAAATGAAATGGATTTCGAGTCATATATATACATATGTATGTTTTTTCAAATCTATAAATAGAACTTTTAGAAATATGTAAAATAGTGTGTTTATAAAAGTTGGCTGTTTTAAAAAAGTTACTTTTATAAAAGTGTAAAGTAAAAAGGGGGGGGGGAG